GTTGTCGTAGCTTAAAATAAAGCATTACACTGAAGATGTTAAGATAGGCTCTAGTACAGCCTCGAAAACACAAAGGCTTGGTCCTGACTTTCCTGTCAGCTTTAGCCAAATTTACACATGCGAGTATCCGCACCCCCGTGAGAATGCCCTGCAGCCCCCCGTCCGGGGGCAAGGAGCAGGTATCAGGCACATACCTTTATAGCCCACAACACCTTGCTTAGCCACACCCTCAAGGGAACCCAGCAGTGATAGACATTAAGCCAATGAGTGTAAACTTGACTTAGTTATGGTTAAAAGGGCCGGTAAAACTCGTGCCAGCTACCGCGGTTATACGAGAGGCCCAAGTTGACAGGCTCCGGCGTAAAGCGTGGTTAAGGGACAATAAATACTAAAGCCGAACGCTTACTAGGCTGTTATACGCTTACGAAAGTAAGAAGCACATCCACGAAGGTGGCTTTATTCCGCCTGAACCCACGAAAGCCAAGACACAAACTGGGATTAGATACCCCACTATGCTTCGCCCTAAACATTGATAGCTTAACACAATAACTATCCGCCTGGAGACTACGAGCAATAGCTTAAAACCCAAAGGACTTGGCGGTGCTTTAGACCCACCTAGAGGAGCCTGTTCTATAACCGATAACCCCCGTTTAACCTCACCCTTCCTAGTCATTCCCGCCTATATACCGCCGTCGCCAGCTTACCCTATGAAGGCCCCTTAGTAAGCATAATTGGTACAGCCCAAAACGTCAGGTCGAGGTGTAGCGTATGGAGGGGGAAGAAATGGGCTACATTCCCTATTATAGCGAATCACGGATAATAAAACTGAAACGTGTATCTAGAAGGAGGATTTAGCAGTAAGCAGAAAGCAGAGTGTTCCGCTGAAACCGGCCCTGAAGCGCGCACACACCGCCCGTCACTCTCCCCAAACATATCTTTCTTGACCTATACTAAAACCTTTTACCAATTAAGGGGAGGCAAGTCGTAACATGGTAAGCGTACCGGAAGGTGCGCTTGGCAAAACCAAAGCATAGTTCAAAGTAGAACACCCCCTTTACACGGAGGAAATACCCGTTCAATTCGAGTTGCCTTGATGCTGACTCGCTAGCCCAACCAAACCAAAAACAACAAATCACAATAACTAAACCCAAAGACATTAATTCATACACGAACAAACCATTTTTCCCCCTTAGTATGGGCGACAGAAAAGAGACTTTTGGAGCAATAGAGAAAGTACCGCAAGGGAACGCTGAAAAACTAAATGAAATAAACAAGTGAAGCCCAAAAAAGCAGAGATTTTACCTCGTACCTTTTGCATCATGATTTAGCCAGTGCAACCCAAGCGAAGAGCACTATAGTTTGACAACCCGAAACTTTGTGAGCTACTCCAAGGCAGCCTAATAATAGGGCCAACCCGTCTCTGTGGCAAAAGAGTGGGAAGACCTTCGAGTAGAGGTGATAAACCTACCGAACTTAGTAATAGCTGGTTGCCCGACAATTGGATAGGAGTTCAGCCTCCCGGCTTCTTTCTTCCTTAACCCTTTATATCTCAACAGATACTGCAAGAAACCAGGAGAGTTAGTCAAAGGGGGTACAGCCCCTTAGAAACAAGATACAACTTTTTTAGGAGGATAAAGATCATAACCAACTAAGGCAAAACATCAGGGTGGGCTTGAAAGCAGCCATCCCATCAAAAAGCGTTAAAGCTCAGACACATAAAAACATAAGCCCTAAGTTTCGACCATTAACTTCTTACTCCCCTTATCCTATCGGGCCGTCCCATGCATCCATGGGAGTGATCCTGCTAAAATCAGTATATAAGAGAGCCTAACGGGCTCTCTCCCTGCATATGTGTAAATCGGAAACGGACAACCCACCGAGCCTTAACGGACCCAAAAACAGAGGGAACTGAACTACAGATAAAACAACCAGAAAAACACCCAAACAGACTACCGTTACCCCCACACAGGCATGCTCTTAGGGAAAGACTAAAAGAAAGAGAAGGAACTCGGCAAACACTCAGCCTCGCCTGTTTACCAAAAACATCGCCTCTTGCTAAACCGAAAGTATAAGAGGTCCCGCCTGCCCTGTGACTATATGTTTAACGGCCGCGGTATTTTGACCGTGCGAAGGTAGCGCAATCACTTGTCTTTTAAATGGGGACCTGTATGAATGGCATAACGAGGGCTTGACTGTCTCCTCTTTCGAGTCAATGAAATTGATCTCCCCGTGCAGAAGCGGGGATAAACACATAAGACGAGAAGACCCTATGGAGCTTTAGACACTAAAGCAGATCAGCATTAATACCCCGTATACAGGGCACGAATAAACTGAATCCTGCCCTAATGTCTTGGGTTGGGGCGACCGCGGAGAAACGAAAAACCCCCGCAAGGACCGAATGTACTACATTCACAACCAAGAGCGACAGCTCTAATTAACAGATAATTCTGACCAGTAAGATCCGGCAACGCCGATCAATGAACCAAGTTACCCTAGGGATAACAGCGCAATCTCCTCTTAGAGCCCGTATCAACGAGGGGGTTTACGACCTCGATGTTGGATCAGGACATCCTAATGGTGCAGCCGCTATTAAGGGTTCGTTTGTTCAACGATTAAAGTCCTACGTGATCTGAGTTCAGACCGGAGTAATCCAGGTCGGTTTCTATCTATGTAATGATCTTTTCTAGTACGAAAGGACCGAAAAGAGGGGGCCCATGTCCAAAACATGCCTCACCCCCACCTGATGAAAGCAACTCAATCAGACAAGGGGGCATCTCCCCCTTGTCTGAGAGAACGATAAGTTGGAGTGGCAGAGCCCGGTTTTACTGCAAAAGGCCTAAGCCCTTTGCACAGAGGTTCAAATCCTCTCTCCAACTATGATCTCAACGCTTTTTACCCACGTCGTTAATCCTTTAGCCTACATCGTACCCGTACTCCTGGCAGTCGCCTTTCTCACACTAGTTGAGCGAAAAGTTTTAGGTTACATACAATTTCGAAAGGGGCCCAACATCGTCGGGCCCTACGGCCTTCTTCAACCAATTGCTGATGGGGTAAAATTATTTACTAAAGAGCCTGTCCGCCCCTCAACAGCCTCTCCCATCCTTTTCCTCCTTGCCCCCATATTAGCTCTTACCTTAGCCCTTACCTTATGGGCCCCCCTGCCCATACCATACCCCATCCTAGACTTAAACCTAGGCATTCTCTTCATTTTAGCATTATCCAGTTTAGCGGTATACTCTATTCTGGGCTCAGGCTGGGCATCCAATTCAAAGTACGCCCTTATCGGAGCCTTACGAGCCGTAGCGCAAACTATTTCATACGAAGTTAGTCTGGGGTTAATTCTCCTTAATGCTATTATTTTTACGGGAGGCTTCACCTTACAAACCTTTAACACAGCCCAAGAAGCCACCTGACTCCTACTACCAGCCTGGCCCTTAGCCGCAATATGATACATTTCTACGTTAGCAGAGACTAACCGAGCACCTTTTGACCTAACTGAAGGAGAATCGGAACTAGTCTCAGGCTTTAACGTAGAATATGCAGGAGGTCCTTTCGCCCTGTTCTTCCTAGCAGAATACGCAAATATTCTACTCATAAACACCCTCTCTGCCATTCTTTTCCTAGGGGCCTCTCATGTCCCCGCCACCCCTGAACTAACAGCTGTAAACTTAATAACGAAAGCAGCACTCCTCTCCCTGCTCTTCCTCTGAGTCCGAGCCTCCTACCCCCGATTCCGATACGATCAACTTATGCATCTGATCTGGAAAAACTTCCTCCCACTTACGCTAGCCTTAGTTATTTGACACCTTGCACTCCCCATCGCATTCGCAGGCCTTCCCCCTCAAATTTAACCATGGAACTGTGCCTGAAATAAAGGACCACTTTGATAGAGTGTATCATGAGGGTTAGAGCCCCTCCAGCTCCTTAGAAAGAAGGGGCTCGAACCCTAACTAAAGAGATCAAAACTCTTAGTGCTTCCATTACACCACTTCCTAAGTAAAGTCAGCTAAATAAGCTTTTGGGCCCATACCCCAAATATGTAGGTTAGATCCCTACTTTTACTAATGAATCCATATATTTTAGCCGTCCTGCTTTTCAGCCTTGGGTTGGGAACCACTATTACATTTGCAAGCTCCCACTGATTACTCGCCTGAATGGGCTTAGAAATCAATACCCTGGCTATCCTTCCCCTTATAGCTCAACAACATCACCCCCGGGCAGTGGAGGCCACTACAAAGTACTTCCTCACCCAGGCAACGGGGGCAGCCACACTACTATTTGCCAGCACTACCAATGCATGACTTACAGGTCAATGAGACATTTTACAAATGTCTCACCCTCTTGCAACCACTATAATCATCCTTGCCCTCTCCTTAAAAGTAGGCCTTGCCCCGCTACACACATGATTACCTGAGGTGCTCCAAGGGTTGGACTTGGTTACAGGACTCATCCTGTCAACCTGACAAAAACTAGCACCCTTCGCCCTACTCCTTCAAATCCAGCCTGCAAATCCTGCTATTCTAATTATTCTGGGTGTTACCTCTACTCTTGTGGGAGGTTGAGGAGGACTAAACCAGACACAACTCCGAAAAATCCTAGCCTACTCCTCCACAGCCCACTTGGGCTGAATAATCCTAATCCTTCAATTCTCCCCCTCTTTAACCCTTTTAACCTTGATTACATACTTAATCATAACATCCTCAACATTCCTTGTATTTAAACTGAATAAGTCAACAAACATCAACATGCTTGCCACCTCTTGAGCAAAAGCCCCTGCTTTAACAACCCTCACCCCCCTTATTCTCCTATCCTTAGGGGGCCTTCCACCATTAACAGGCTTCATACCAAAATGACTCATTCTTCAAGAGCTGACTAAACAGGATATAGCACCTATTGCCACACTGACCGCACTTACCGCCTTACTAAGCCTGTATTTTTACCTACGATTAACGTATGCTATAACACTTACCATGTCCCCCAACAACGTAACAGGCATAACCCCTTGGCGCCTCCCCTCCTTACAGCTAACACTTCCACTTGCCATTTTAACCATGGCAACAGTCTTACTACTCCCACTCACCCCGACCATACTGGCCCTGTTGACCCTGTAAGAGACTTAGGATAAGATCAGACCAAGAGCCTTCAAAGCCCTCAGTGGGAGTGGAAATCTCCCAGCCTCTGATAAAACTTGCGGGACGCTAACCCACATCTCCTGTATGCAAAACAGGTGCTTTGATTAAGCTAAAGCCTTTCAAGCAAACTTCGATCCTACAAATCCTTAGTCAACAGCTAAGTGCCTCCGAACCGGCGGGCGTCAATCTAGGGAATCTTTAGACGGCAGGCTTCGATCCTGCAAATCCTTAGTCAACAGCTAAGTGCCTCCAAACCGGCGGGCATCAGTCTAAGTACTTTAACTGAGTTAAATCCATCTAGAAAGGTAGGCTTCGATCCTACAAATCCTTAGTCAACAGCTAAGTGCCTCCGAACCGGCGGGCGTCAATCTAGGGAATCTTTAGACGGCAGGCTTCGATCCTGCAAATCCTTAGTCAACAGCTAAGTGCCTCCAAACCGGCGGGCATCAGTCTAAGTACTTTAACTGAGTTAAATCCATCTAGAAAGGTAGGCTTCGATCCTACAAATCCTTAGTCAACAGCTAAGTGCCTCCGAACCGGCGGGCGTCAATCTAGGGAATCTTTAGACGGCAGGCTTCGATCCTGCAAATCCTTAGTCAACAGCTAAGTGCCTCCAAACCGGCGGGCATCAGTCTAAACCCTTCCCTTTCGCCCATAACTTGTACCTAAGGGGGCGAGAGTAAGCCCCGGCAAGCGTTTAACTTGCTTCTTTAGATTTGCAATCTAATATGTTACACACCTCAGAGCTTGGTAAGAAGAGGAATTGAACCTCTATCCGTGGGGCTACAATCCACCGCTTGAGCACTCAGCCATCCTACCTGTGGCCATCACACGTTGATTTTTCTCGACTAATCACAAAGACATTGGTACCCTCTATCTTGTATTTGGTGCCTGAGCCGGAATAGTAGGAACTGCACTCAGCCTGCTCATCCGAGCTGAGCTAAGCCAACCAGGAGCCCTACTAGGTGACGATCAGATCTATAATGTAATTGTTACAGCACACGCTTTCGTGATAATTTTCTTTATAGTAATGCCAATTATGATTGGTGGCTTCGGAAACTGACTCATCCCACTTATAATTGGAGCCCCAGACATGGCATTCCCTCGAATAAATAACATAAGCTTCTGACTTCTCCCCCCATCTTTCCTGCTTCTCCTAGCTTCCTCTGGGGTCGAAGCCGGTGCCGGCACCGGATGAACAGTATATCCACCTTTAGCCGGGAATCTGGCCCATGCAGGAGCATCCGTAGATCTTACTATCTTCTCACTACACCTAGCAGGTGTTTCATCAATTTTAGGGGCAATCAACTTTATCACGACCATCATTAACATGAAACCCCCTGCCATTTCTCAATACCAAACACCCCTGTTTGTATGAGCCGTCCTAATTACAGCAGTGCTACTGCTCCTATCCCTTCCTGTTCTTGCCGCTGGTATTACAATACTTTTAACAGACCGTAATCTAAACACCACCTTTTTTGACCCAGCCGGAGGGGGAGACCCAATTCTCTACCAACACCTATTCTGATTCTTTGGCCACCCAGAAGTCTATATTTTAATTCTCCCCGGCTTTGGAATAATCTCCCACATTGTTGCATACTACTCTGGGAAAAAAGAACCTTTCGGCTATATGGGTATAGTCTGAGCTATAATAGCAATTGGCCTTCTAGGGTTTATTGTATGAGCACATCATATGTTTACAGTTGGGATGGACGTAGACACACGTGCATACTTTACATCTGCCACTATAATTATCGCAATTCCTACTGGCGTTAAAGTCTTCAGCTGACTAGCCACACTTCACGGGGGGTCCATTAAATGAGAAACTCCCCTTTTATGAGCACTCGGTTTCATCTTCCTCTTTACAGTAGGGGGCCTAACAGGAATTGTCCTAGCTAATTCTTCCCTAGACATTGTCCTACACGACACATATTATGTCGTAGCCCATTTCCACTACGTACTTTCTATAGGAGCCGTGTTCGCCATCGTAGCTGCTTTCGTACACTGATTCCCACTATTCACAGGCTACACCCTCCACAGCACTTGAACAAAAATTCACTTTGGTATTATGTTTGTAGGCGTAAATCTCACCTTCTTCCCCCAACACTTCTTAGGGCTGGCTGGTATGCCTCGTCGATACTCAGACTACCCAGATGCTTATACCCTCTGAAACACCGTCTCTTCTATTGGCTCCATGATCTCCCTTGTAGCAGTTATTATGTTCCTGTTCATCATCTGAGAAGCGTTCGCCTCTAAACGTGAAGTTTTAGCAGTAGAACTAACCACTACTAATGTAGAATGACTCCACGGCTGCCCTCCGCCCTACCACACATTCGAGGAGCCCGCATTTGTACAAATCCGATCAAACTAAACGAGAAAGGGAGGAATTGAACCCCCGTATGATGGTTTCAAGCCAGCCACATAACCGTTCTGTCACTTTCTTTAATAAGGCACTAGTAAAGCTGATCATTACACCGCCTTGTCAAGGCGAAGTCGCGGGTTAAAACCCCGCGTGCCTTAAATCTAATGGCACATCCCACACAACTAGGTTTACAAGATGCAGCTTCACCAGTAATAGAAGAACTTCTACACTTCCATGACCATGCCTTAATAATTGTCTTTCTTATTAGCACACTAGTTCTTTACATTATTGTCGCCATGGTTTCCACTAAACTAACTAATAAATACATTTTAGACTCCCAAGAAATTGAAATTATTTGAACAATTCTCCCTGCGGTAGTCCTTATTCTTATTGCACTCCCCTCCCTCCGCATCCTATACCTAATAGACGAAATCAACGACCCCCATATTACAATCAAAGCCATGGGTCATCAATGATACTGAAGCTACGAGTATACCGACTATGAAGACCTTGGATTTGACTCATATATGATCCCCACACAAGACCTGACCCCCGGCCAATTCCGCCTACTAGAAGCTGACCACCGAATGGTTGTACCCTTAGACTCCCCAGTACGAGTGCTAGTTTCCGCCGAAGATGTCCTTCATTCCTGAGCAGTACCTGCTCTAGGTATTAAAATAGACGCCGTCCCAGGCCGCCTAAACCAAACAGCCTTTATTACATCCCGACCCGGAGTATTCTATGGACAGTGCTCAGAAATCTGCGGTGCTAACCACAGCTTTATACCAATCGTAGTCGAAGTCGTTCCTCTAGAGCACTTTGAAAACTGATCTTCATTTATACTTCAAGACGCCTCGCTAAAAAGCTAAACAAGGAAAAGCGCTAGCCTTTTAAGCTAGAAACTGGTGACTACCGCCCACCTTTAGCGACATGCCCCAACTCCTCCCACTACCCTGATTTGGCACACTACTCTTCGCATGAGTAGTTTTCCTGGCCTTTTTCCCCAAAAAAGTGATAGCCCACACCTTCCCCTATCAACCCGCACCACTCAAACCCCAAAAACTAGAAAAAACCTCTTGAAACTGACCCTGAGCGTAAGTTTTTTTGATCAATTTATAAGCACAACCTACTTGGGAATCCCCTTAATTGCACTAGCACTTACCTTCCCCTCCATTCTTTACCCTACACTAACATCCCGATGATTAAACAATCGCCTTCTTACACTACAAGGTGCATTCATTAACCGCTTTACCCACCAACTACTGCTACCCTTAAATGTTGGAGGACACAAATGAGCCACCCTTCTGGCCTCCCTGATACTCTTTTTAATCTCACTAAACATGTTAGGACTGTTACCCTACACTTTTACCCCCACTGCCCAACTATCCCTCAACCTTGGATTCGCAGTCCCTCTTTGATTGGCAACCGTTATTATTGGGATACGAAACCAACCAAACCACGCCCTAGGACACCTCCTGCCAGAAGGAACCCCCAACCTTCTAATCCCTATACTTATTATTATCGAAACTATTAGCCTGTTTATCCGACCCTTAGCCCTAGGTGTACGACTAACTGCAAACCTCACAGCCGGCCACTTACTTATTCAACTAATTTCCACAGCTGCATTTGTACTCCTACCACTCATACCTACTGTAGCCATCCTGACAGCAACAGTCCTTGTCCTACTAACACTACTAGAAGTTGCCGTAGCAATAATTCAAGCCTACGTCTTCGTCCTCCTACTAACACTATATCTACAAGAAAACATTTAATGGCACATCAAGCACATGCATATCATATAGTTGACCCAAGCCCTTGGCCCCTGACAGGCGCAGTTGCTGCCCTATTAATAACCTCAGGACTTGCAATTTGATTTCACTTCCACTCTACAACACTTATCGTCTTAGGAACAATCCTACTCCTCCTAACAATATACCAATGATGACGAGACGTTGTCCGAGAAGGCACATTTCAAGGACATCACACACCCCCCGTACAGAAAGGCCTTCGATATGGCATAATTCTTTTCATCACATCAGAAGTCTTTTTCTTCCTAGGCTTCTTCTGAGCCTTTTACCACTCAAGCCTTGCCCCCACCCCTGAACTAGGAGGCTGCTGACCCCCCACAGGCATCACCACCTTGGATCCCTTTGAAGTCCCCCTACTTAACACGGCCGTACTCCTCGCATCAGGTGTAACAGTAACCTGGGCCCACCACAGCATTATAGAAGGTGAACGAAAACAAGCCATTCAATCACTCACACTCACAATCCTACTAGGCTTTTATTTTACATTCCTACAAGCCATAGAATACTACGAAGCCCCCTTCACAATTGCAGATGGTGTCTATGGCTCGACCTTTTTCGTAGCCACTGGCTTCCACGGCCTACACGTCATTGTTGGTTCCACTTTCCTAGCCGTATGCTTATTACGACAGATCCAATACCACTTTACATCTGAACACCACTTTGGATTCGAAGCAGCTGCTTGATACTGACACTTCGTAGACGTTGTCTGACTTTTCTTGTACATTTCCATCTATTGATGAGGCTCCTAATCTTTCTAGTATTAAATAAGTATAGGTGACTTCCAATCACCCGGTCTTGGTTAAAGCCCAAGGAAAGATAATGAACCTAGTTTCAACTGTTATTACTATTTCCCTCGCCCTGTCAATTGCACTAGCCATTCTATCCTTCTGACTGCCCCTAATAAGCCCAGACCATGAGAAACTATCTCCCTATGAGTGTGGTTTTGACCCTCTAGGAACAGCCCGACTTCCTTTCTCCCTACGATTTTTCCTGGTTGCTATCTTATTTCTTCTATTCGACCTAGAAATTGCCCTCCTTCTACCACTTCCATGAGGAGACCAACTCACCTCCCCCGCACTTACATTCCTCTGAGCCTCCATCGTTTTGACCCTTCTTACCTTAGGACTTATTTACGAGTGGCTTCAAGGCGGCTTAGACTGAGCTGAATCGGCGATTAGTTTAAATAAAACCCTTGATTTCGGCTCAAGCACTTATGGTTAGATCCCATAATCCCCTAATGACCCCCGTGCACTTTGCTTTTTCATCCGCCTTTATTTTGGGCCTCACAGGCCTGGCATTCCATCGAACCCATCTTCTCTCTGCACTCTTGTGCCTAGAAGGAATAATGCTTTCCCTGTTCATCGCCCTTTCCCTCTGAACTATTCAACTGAACTCCACAAGCTTCTGCACAGCCCCTATACTATTACTGGCTTTCTCAGCCTGTGAAGCAAGCGCAGGACTAGCCTTGCTAGTAGCAACGGCTCGCACTCACGGAACCGACCACCTCCAAAGCCTCAACCTGCTACAGTGTTAAAAATTCTCATCCCCACTTTAATGCTTGTTCCAACTGCCTGGCTGACCCCGGCTAAATGGCTTTGACCTACAACCCTTACCCACAGCATGCTAATTGCACTAATTAGCCTCTCATGACTCAAATATGCAATAGAAACAGGCTGATCCACCCTAAACCTGTTTATAGCTACAGATCCCCTATCTACACCCCTGCTAGTCCTCACATGCTGACTCCTTCCCTTAATAATTTTAGCAAGCCAAAACCATACCTCAGCAGAGCCAATTAACCGCCAACGTATATACATCACACTATTAACATCCCTTCAAATTTTCCTTATTTTAGCTTTCGGCGCAACCGAGGTAATTATATTTTACGTTATATTCGAGGCAACTCTAATTCCAACCCTGATCCTTATTACCCGCTGAGGTAATCAAACAGAGCGCCTTAACGCGGGGGTCTACTTCTTATTTTATACCCTGGCAGGTTCCCTCCCCTTACTTGTTGCCCTTCTTCTTCTACAAAACTATACCGGAACACTCTCTTTATTTACCCTGCCATTCTCCCACCCCCTTCACCTCTCATCCTATACTGACAAACTATGATGAGCAGGCTGCTTATTAGCATTTCTTGTTAAAATACCACTATACGGCGTCCACCTCTGACTTCCCAAAGCACACGTTGAGGCCCCCATTGCAGGGTCAATAGTACTTGCAGCAGTTCTTCTGAAACTAGGGGGCTACGGAATAATACGAATAATCGTTATACTAGAACCACTTACCAAAGAACTCAGCTACCCCTTCCTTATCTTCGCCCTATGGGGTGTGATCATAACAGGTTCGATCTGTCTCCGCCAAACTGACCTAAAATCCCTAATCGCTTACTCCTCAGTAAGTCATATAGGCCTTGTAGTTGGAGGAATTCTTATTCAAACCCCTTGAGGATTTACAGGGGCCCTAATCCTTATAATTGCCCACGGACTAACATCCTCCGCCCTATTCTGTCTAGCAAACACAAACTACGAACGAACACACAGCCGAACTATGCTCTTAGCACGTGGCCTACAAATCGTACTCCCCCTAATAACAGCCTGATGGTTCATCGCCAGCCTCGCTAACCTCGCACTCCCTCCGCTACCTAATCTAATAGGGGAATTGATAATTATTACATCTCTATTTAACTGATCATGATGAACAATTGTACTGACCGGTGGAGGCACCCTCATTACCGCAAGCTATTCACTCTACATATTCTTAATAACTCAACGTGGCCCCCTCCCCACACATATTATTAATCTTGACCCCTCCCACTCACGAGAGCACTTACTCATGGCCCTCCATCTCCTGCCCCTTTTGCTCCTCATTTTCAAGCCTGAGCTAATCTGAGGCTGAACCTGCTGTAGACATAGTTTAATAAAAACATTAGATTGTGATTCTAAAAACAGGGGTTAAAACCCCCTTGTCCACCGAGGAAGGTTCGCTAACAGATGGGCCCTGCTAAGTTTCATCACCCCGGTTGAACTCCGGGGCTATCCCCATACAACACTACTCCCAAAGGATAATAGTTCATCCGTCGGTCTTAGGAACCGAAAACTCTTGGTGCAACTCCAAGTGGTAGTTATGCACGTCCCATCCGTTATTATAACCTCATGCTTGCTCATAATTTTCTCCCTGTTAATCTTCCCTGTATTAACAACCCTGAGCCCCCTCCCCCGGAAAGAAGACTGAGCCCTCTCACACGTAAAGACAGCAGTAAAACTAGCCTTTTTTGTCAGCCTTCTCCCCCTTTTCTTATTTCTTACTGAGGGGGTAGAAACCATTGCCTCCTCATCAAATTGAATAAACACATCAACCTTTGATGTAAACCTCAGCTTAAAATTTGACCATTATTCCATCATCTTCACACCCGTCGCCCTATATGTTACATGGTCAATCCTAGAATTTGCCTCCTGATACATACATGCTGACCCAAACATAAACCGATTTTTTAAGTACCTTTTAATCTTCCTAATTGCAATAATCATTTTAGTTACGGCAAACAACCTCTTTCAACTCTTTATTGGGTGGGAAGGAGTTGGAATCATGTCATTTCTTCTGATCGGCTGATGACATGGCCGAGCAGACGCAAACACCGCAGCCCTTCAAGCAGTTATTTATAATCGAGTAGGGGACATTGGCCTAATTTTTGCAATAGCATGAATAGTATCCCACCTCAACTCATGAGAACTACAACAGATCTTTGCAACCGCCAAAAACTTTGACCTTACCTACCCGCTCCTTGGACTAATCGTAGCCGCCACAGGTAAATCCGCCCAATTCGGATTACACCCCTGACTTCCCGCTGCCATAGAAGGCCCCACACCAGTATCTGCTTTACTCCACTCCAGCACTATGGTTGTTGCAGGAATCTTCCTCCTTGTACGAATAAGCCCCCTCTTAGAGAATAACCCCGCCGCCCTCACCATCTGCCTATGCCTTGGCGCCCTAACTACACTATTCACAGCTACATGTGCTCTAACCCAAAATGACATCAAAAAAATTGTTGCATTTTCAACATCAAGCCAACTAGGCTTAATAATAGTGACAATTGGACTAAATCAACCCCAATTAGCATTCCTTCACATCTGTACCCACGCCTTCTTCAAAGCAATACTCTTCCTATGCTCCGGCTCCATCATTCACAGCCTTAATGACGAACAAGACATTCGCAAAATAGGAGGCATGCACCGCCTCACCCCCTTTACCTCCACCTGTCTTACCATTGGAAGCCTAGCCCTCACAGGCACCCCTTTCCTAGCCGGCTTCTTCTCTAAAGATGCTATTATTGAAGCCCTTAACACCTCATACCTTAACGCCTGAGCCCTTACCTTAACACTCCTGGCCACTTCCTTCACTGCAATCTATAGTTTACGCATTGTCTATTTCGTCTCAATAGGCCACCCCCGTTTTAATACACTTTCCCCTATTAACGAAAATAATCCCGCCGTTCTTAACCCCATCAAACGACTAGCTTGAGGAAGCATTGTGGCCGGCCTCCTAATCACCTCTAACCTGACCCCCCTGAAAACACCGGTAATATCTATACCCCCTATGCTCAAACTAGCCGCCTTAACCGTTACGATTTTAGGGCTTATTATTGCCCTAGAACTTGCCTCTTTAACAAGCAAACAATTTAAACCCGCCCCCTACCTACCCACCTTCCACTTTTCAAACATACTTGCCTTTTTCCCAATGATCATACACCGCTTCCCCCCTGCAATGAGCCTGGGGATAGGCCAATCCATTGCCAACCAAATAATTGATCAAACCTGACTAGAAAAAACAGGCCCCAAGGCCGTAGCTAAACTTAACAACCCCCTTGTTACCTCAACAAGTAATACTCAACGAGGATTAGTAAAAACATACCTTATTTTCTTCGTTATCACCCTTATATTTACCCTATTAATCTTCTTTGTTTAAACAGCCCGAAGAGTACCCCGACTCAACCCCCGAGTCAACTCTAGAACAACAAACAAAGTCAAAAGAAGAACCCCAGCGCCAACAACCAACATCCATCCCCCCTCCGAGTATATTACCGCTACCCCCTCATTATCTGCACGAAAAATATAAAAAGGCCCTCACTCATCCGCCGACCCAGAAAGGCCCCCCACCCATTCGCATCAAAACTTACTAGACACACCAACTACAAGAGCCACATAACAACACATGTAACTCAAAACCGTTGGATTTACCCAAGATTCGGGGTAGGGTTCTGCAGCCAAAGCCGCAGAATATGCAAACACAACCAGTATACCGCCTAAATAAATTAAAAAAAGAATCAAAGCCAAGAAAGGACTTCCATATTCCACAAGAACTCCACACCCCACCCCTGCTACCATTACCAGCCCAAGGGCACCAAAAAAAGGAGAGGGATTAGAAGCAACCGCAATCGCCCCTACGATTCAACAAACCAAAAAACAAACAACAGAAAAGCACATGATTTCTGCCAGGGCTCTAACCAGGACTTATGGCTTGAAAAACCATCGTTGTTATTCAACTACAGAAATCTTTAAAATGGCTAGCCTCCGCAAAACCCACCCCCTTCTAAAAATCGCAAACGACGCCCTAGTAGACCTCCCAGCTCCTTCCAACATCTCGGTCTGGTGAAACTTTGGCTCACTGCTCGGACTCTGCCTCATCGCTCAAATCCTCACAGGCCTATTTCTAGCTATACACTATACGTCAGACATTGCCACAGCCTTTTCATCCGTAGCCCACATTTGCCGAGATGTAAACTACGGCTGACTTATCCGTAATATGCACGCTAACGGTGCCTCCTTTTTCTTCATCTGTATCTATGCACACATCGGACGAGGACTCTACTACGGCTCCTACCTTTACAAAGAAACCTGAAATATTGGGGTCGTCCTCCTACTTCTCGTAATAATAACAGCTTTCGTTGGTTACGTACTTCCCTGAGGGCAAATATCTTTCTGAGGGGCCACTGTTATTACCAACCTCCTATCCGCCGTCCCCTACATTGGCAATACCCTAGTCCAATGAATCTGGGGAGGGTTTTCCGTCGATAATGCCACTCTTACTCGCTTCTTTGCTTTCCACTTTCTATTTCCTTTTGTAATTGCAGGCGCCACACTCCTTCACCTTCTTTTCCTCCACGAATCAGGCTCAAACAACCCCTTAGGACTCAATTCTGACGCAGATAAAATTTCCTTCCACCCATACTTCTCATATAAAGACCTGTTAGGATTCGCAGGCTTACTCATTGCACTTACATCCCTAGCACTTTTTTCGCCCAACCTTTTAGGGGACCCAGACAACTTCACCCCAGCCAACCCCCTTGTCACCCCTCCCCACATCAAACCCGAATGGTACTTCCTATTTGCTTACGCCATCCTACGATCAATCCCGAACAAACTAGGAGGCGTCTTAGCATTGCTAGCTTCAATCCTGGTACTTATGCTGGTCCCAATCCTCCACACCTCTAAACAACGCGCCCTAACTTTCCGGCCTCTCACCCAATTCCTATTTTGAGTTCTAATTGCCGATGTAGCTATCCTCACCTGAATCGGGGGAATACCCGTAGAACACCCCTTTATTATTATTGGTCAGATCGCATCCGTCCTTTACTTCTCACTTTTCCTATTCCTAATACCAGCAGCTGGCTGAGCTGAAAACAAAGTCCTTGAATGACGATGTACTAATAGTTTAGAGTCTATAACGCCGGTCTTGTAAGCCGGATGCCGGAGGTTGAAATCCCCCTTAGTACTCAAAAAGAGGAGATTCTAACTCCTACCTCTAACTCCCAAAGCTAGAATTCTAAACTAAACTACTCTTTGAACTCACATGAATTGTATTTTACAGTATTAAAAATAAGACATATTATGCTTTATAAGACATATTATGCTTTATAAGACATATTATGCTTTATAAGACATATTATGCTTTATAAGACATATTATGCTTTATAAGACATATTATGCTTTATAAGACATATTATGCTTTATAAGACATATTATGCTTTATAAGACATATTATGCTTTATAAGACATATTATGCTTTATAAATGATCTGCACAGTAAGAACCGACCATCAGTTGATCTCTTAATGCGCACGTTTATTGAAGGTGTTAGACAATAATTGTGAGGGTCCCACACTGTGAACTATTCCTGGCATTTGGTTCCTACTTCAGGGCCATTATATAGCAATGTTTCCCCATTTTCACTATTGACGCTTGCATAAGTTAATGGTGGCAACCATCCGACTCGTTACCCAACATGCCGAGCGTTCATTCCAGAGGGTAAGGGGTTTTCTTTTTTTCTTTTCCCTTCATGGACATTTCACAGTGTAGAAAATCTAAAAAAGAAGGTGGTACTCACATCCTGTAATAATGAATAAATTATGCATGTTTGAAAAGATATTCTTATAATACTTACATAACTGATCTCATGTGCATATATGATAAGTTAAACTCGAAATATACATATCATATACACAATCTTAAAAATTTTTCGTTTAAACCCCCCTACCCCCCTAAACCCTTGAGATCTTTAATACTCCTGTAAACCCCCCGGAAACAGGAAAGACCCCAAGTAGATAAAATTCAAAATGTCGGACTAAAGTACGTTTATTACATTAATGTAATCTTTTTTTTT